TTTCCAAAAAAGATCAATACACCGAAAACTACACTTAGATTTATTGGATTTGTTGCTAAAATATCGGTATTAAATCCGAAACTCCCGGCGGATGGCCAGTGACCCAAGTAAACGAAAGAATCGGTTAAATTTTTCATATAATCTCCTCTTCTAGCTAAACTATAAAAAAAGAACTCTGTCCTTTTTTTTTTATTCTTTTTATTTTCAATAAAAATAAATTTGAATTTAATAATTTAATTTACCTATTTGGATATTTGTAAACAGAATAAAAAACCTATTCTATTTACAAACGTATTTTCCAAAATTTTTAATTTTCAATAATAATAATGAGACTTATTAGAATTAAGCTAGAATTTGAGACTAAGTTTTATGTCAAGTTCAAAAAACCTAAACCTCCTTTTTTCGCAACACTCCTTAAAAAAAAGTTTCTATTAAACTAAAAGAATAAGGGGAAGGAAGAAAGCGAATCGATGTGCTAATTCCCCATCCTCAAATTAGTCCTTCCCAAGGATTGTTGTCTTAATGAATAATTGTAGGAGTTAAATCTTGATAGAATTAAAAAAACTAAAAAAAAAAAAAATCCAGAATTTTGTGATTTCTGGGATTAAACAAAAGGATTCGCAAATAAAAGCGCTAATGCTACAACCAGGCCATAAATTGTTAAAGCTTCCATAAAAGCCAAACTAAGCAATAAAGTACCTCGTATTTTTCCTTCTGCCTCAGGTTGTCTCGCGATACCTTCGACAGCTTGACCCGCAGCTGTACCTTGACCAACTCCAGGTCCAATAGACGCAAGCCCAACAGCCAACCCAGCAGCAATAACCGAAGCAGCAGAAACCAGTGGATTCATGATAAGTTCCTCACACCAAAATAAAGAAATAGTTAATGATACAATCATTCAATGACTTAGGACGGAATTATAATTAAGTAATCGCTAAGATTCATCCAGCCAAAAAAACCAAAAACTTTAATTGAAATAATATAATAAAATTATTGAATCATAAGAATTACTTTGATAGTAGTTCCTATCCACGGGATTTTTAAAAATCCATATCCATAATATATATATATACGACTTTTTTATGCCATTTATTTTTTATGAACCATTTTTTGAATTCTTCGTTCTTTTTTTATCATTTTTTCAGCCAATTCACAGATAAAAAGGAAGAACTTCTAATCGAATCCCTATCTAAATAGAAATAGAAATTCACAAAACAAAAGTAGTAGAGCAGATTCAGATTATATAGATCTTTAACTCATATATACCTAGGCAATATCAAATATCACATATACAAGTGTTTCTTACATAACGTAAACCAACTATTCTATAATTAATTGGGCTAACCTAAAAAAGAATATTTGAAAAAAACCGTTAATGATGACCTTCCATAGACTCACCTATATAAGCCGCAGCTAAAGTGGCAAAAATGAGAGCTTGAATCCCGCTTGTAAATAATCCAAGGAACATAACAGGTATAGGAACCACTAAAGGTACTAAAGAAACAAGAACAACAACGACTAATTCATCGGCTAATATATTTCCGAAAAGTCGAAAACTAAGTGATAGAGGTTTTGTAAAATCTTCTAAGATGTTAATGGGTAAAAGAATTGGGGTTGGTTGAATGTATTTACTAAAATACCCTAATCCTTTTTTGCTAAGCCCCGCATAAAAATAGGCTACTGATGTGAGTAAAGCTAAAGCAACCGTCGTATTTATATCATTCGTTGGTGCTGCTAACTCCCCTTGAGGTAACTGGATAATTTTCCACGGTAAAAGGGCTCCTGACCAGTTAGAAACAAAAATAAATAAAAACAGGGTTCCAATAAAGGGAACCCATGGACCATATTCTTCTCCAATCTGGGTTTTACTCACGTCTCGAATGAATTCAAGGACAAATTCAAAGAAATTTTGGCCGTCAGTTGGAATGGTTTGTGGATTGCGAATCGTTAGAACTGCGGAACCTAATAAGATAGCAATTACAACCCAAGAAGTAATAAGAACTTGGGCATGGACCTGGAAACCCCCTATTTGCCAATAGAAATGTTGGCCTACTTCTACACCAGATATCTCATATAACCCTTCTTTTATTAGTGTGTTGATGGAACATGATAAAACATTCATATTGCCCTCTGACAGAAATAAGAACTTTAAATTATTTTGATTCAAGACCCCCCCTTTTTTTTTTTTTTTACTTATTGACTTCAATTTTATATTTTAGTTTTGGATCCCAACTAAACAAATCACACAATATCCCCAGTTTTTTCTCTCTTTTTCTTTTGTACAATTCAGGAGTAGTAACCGATTTTTTAAATCGAAATACAGGGAGCCCCTCCCTCAAAAAAAATTGATTTATTTATCTTATTATTAATCAAGAATTTTGTATATAGCTAGAACGACCCTCACAAATTGCGAATACTAATTTGTTAAGAATGAATCGAATTGAAGCTATAGCGTCATCATTTGCTGGAATAGAAATATCCGCGAGATCGGGATTACAATTTGTATCGATTAAAGAAATGGTTGGAATTCCCAAAGTGATACATTCTCTAAGAGCCGTATATTCTTCTTGCTGATCGAGGATGATTACAATATCAGGCAATCCCGTCATATATTTAATCCCGCCTAGATATGTTTCCAAGCGAGATAATTGTCTCTTCAACACAGCTGCATCCCTTTTCGGAAGACGGTTGAATCCCTCTGTCTTTTGTTCAGTTCTCAAGTCCCTAAACTTATGAAGTCTTTTTTCTGTAGTGGACCAATTTGTTAACATGCCGCCGAGCCATTTTTTATTAACATAATGACACCGAGCCCGTATTGCAGCCCGCGACACTAAATCGGCTGCTTTATTTTTTGTCCCAACAATTAAGAATTGTTTTCCCCTACTTGCTGCATCAAAAACTAAATCACAAGCTTCTGATAAAAAACGAGCAGTTCTAGTCAGATTTATAATATGAATACCTTTACGCTTTGCAGAAATATAAGGTGCCATTCTAGGATTCCATTTCCTCGTACCATGTCCAAAATGAACTCCTGCTCTCATCATCTCTTCCAAATCGATGTTCCAATATCTTTTTGTCATTTCTTTTCACACTTAAAAAGGGGGGCACCCCAAACTAAAATAAATTTTTGTTCCGATGGAACCTTCTCTTGTACCAGGGATGGCCATTTATGCATGAACCAAGCCATTTTTTTTTTATTCATTATTATCTTTATTAGTGTTAACAAATTACCAAAACAAATGACTACAGCAAACAATAAAAAATAAAATTAAAAATAGTCCGCTATTAGAAATCATTAAATCCTAGAAAAGTCAGATTTGGAAATAGAAGAGTCACAAAATTCCCTGTGGTAGAATAAAATATCTCTCATATCTCCCTCGAATAAAGCTAAATTCTTTGTTTTTTTTTCCAAAAGAATGTTGGTATGTTGCCGTGAACAATGCACCAATCCTTTATTGAATCCGGTCCCGGCGGGGATCACCCCCCCTAAAACAACATTTTCTTTCAGGCCTTTCAACCAATCGATACGACCCCGAAGAGCGGCTTTTGCTAAAACTCGAGCAGTTTCTTGAAAACTTGCTTCGGATATAAAACTTTGAGTATTCAAAGATGCTCGAGTTATTCCTAATAAAACGGCTCGATAACAGATTGCTTCTTCTAAAGCACGCCCCGTTCGTTCTGCTCGTAACAATCCAATAAGTTCTCCAGGTAAAAAAACATTAGACATTCCCTCTTCGGAAACCAAAACTTTTGATGTTATTTGACGTACAATAATTTCGATATGCCTATTATGAATCTGCACCCCCTGGGATCGATAAACCTTTTGAATCTTATTAACCAAAGAAATACGACTTTGCACTATAGTTAGCTCAGCACCAATCAAGAATCCCCAAGGAATTCCAAGAATTCTTGTTATACACTTGTTCCAACCCTTAATCCGCTTTTCTAAGTTCAGCGATATTGAATCAATCGAGCGGACTTCTAAAACTTGTTCTACTTTTGGAAGACCTTGTGTTATATCACCGGATCTCGATTTTTCATATATAAATGTAACTAATGTATCCCCTTCGTAAAGAATTTCTCTGTAATGCCCATGAACTTTTGCTCCCGGAGTAGCCAAATAGGGCTTCGCAGATCTTATTACTACAGAATCCCTTTGAACAATTAAAACTTGACCCGATTTTAGGTGCGGTTCTTTTTTGGCTATACATAAATTTTCACAAAAAAATTGTCCAAGACTAATTATTGTGGACGTTTCCTCACAATAATTATGATGATAATTTTGATGAAGAAAATACCAATTCAATTTGAATGGATTCAAAACAACGTTACTGTATGGGTCGAGATTAAAAATTTTTCCGTTTTCATCGATTAAATAAGAGTTAATTACTTGAAAAATATATTTTAAGTTATCAAGTTGCAAATATTTAATTAAAGAGATCTTATTATAAGTTAGTAAAGGCAAAAACGAATAAAAATTTGAAATTTGGGTAGCTGTTCCTAAGGGGCCCGACGAATTTTTAATTGTAATTAGAGTATTTTTTTTTATTGATTTGTTTATCACATTGTGATATTTTACATGATTAAATGGACCCATTCTAAAACAATTAGATGATGATAAAATTAACAAAGATTGGGATTCCTTATTTCGATTTAAGAACATACGAATAGTTCCGTGATTTTGTCTAAGTGATTGTTGAAGAATGCCAGCCTTGGGCGAAATCGAATAAAACGGATTCATGTGATCTGCAGAGATCAATCCCGAATCTGGCGAATTATTCCTTTTTCTTATATATGAAATATGGGATTTCACTAAGCCAATTCTTATGAAATCTTGAATCAAACCCTTTGTACTTACTTCAACAAAGAAAGCCCGGACCTCCTCGAGGGAAGAATTTTTGTTGTCTTGGTCCCAATTCAAGACTAAACAAGTTCGAACTAATTGAATACTTGTGTCAGAAATTCCTCGAGTGGGTTTGCCATTTCCATAAAGGATATAG